GAGGCCGTGGATACGCTTCTTGATAATGGAATCCGTGGACAGCCAATGAGGGATGGTCATAATAAGGTTTATAAGTCGTTTTCGGATGTAATTGAAGGCAAGGAGGGAAGATTTCGTGAGACTCTGCTTGGAAAACGGGTTGATTATTCGGGGCGTTCTGTCATTGTTGTAGGCCCCTCACTTTCATTACATCGATGTGGATTGCCTCGCGAAATCGCAATAGAGCTTTTCCAAAGTTTTGTAATTTGTGGGCTAATTAGACAACATCTTGCTTCGAACATAGGAGTTGCTAAGAGTCAAATTCGGGAAAAAGGGCCAATTGTATGGGAAATACTGCAGGAAGTTATGCAAGGACATCCAGTATTGCTGAATAGAGCGCCTACTCTGCATAGATTGGGCATACAGGCATTTCAGCCCGTTTTAGTGGAAGGGCGCGCTATTTGTTTACATCCATTAGTTTGTAAGGGATTCAATGCAGACTTTGATGGGGATCAAATGGCTGTTCATGTACCTTTATCTTTAGAGGCTCAAGCGGAGGCTCGTTTACTTATGTTTTCTCATATGAATCTCTTGTCTCCTACTATTGGAGATCCCATTTCCGTACCGACTCAAGATATGCTTATCGGACTCTATGTATTAACGAGCGGGAATCGTCGAGGTATTTGTGCAAATAGGTATCATCCATGTAATCGAAGAAATTATCAAGATGAAAGAATTGACGATAATCGCTATAAGTATACGAAAGAACCCTTTTTTTGTAATTCGTATGATGCAATTGGGGCTTATCGGCAGAAAAGAATCAATTTAGATAGTCCTTTGTGGCTCCGGTGGCGATTAGATCAACGCCTTATTGCTTCAAGAGAAGCTCCCATCGAAGTTCACTATGAATCTTTGGGTACCTATCATGAGATTTATGGACATTATCTAATAGTACGAAGTGTACAAAAAGAAATTCTTTCGATATACATTCGAACCACCGTTGGCCATATTTCTCTTTATCGAGAAATCGAAGAAGCTATACAAGGGTTTTGTCGGGCCTGCTCATATGGTACCTAATCATATGGTATCTAAACTAAGTAATTCTATGACACCTTGGGCCTTTCCGGTTCAAGTATGACCACCATTGCTGACCTTTCTACGTGAATCAAGATCGAGAAAAGGAAGTTTTCCAATCATTGACTCAAATCCATTGTCGAATCCTACTCAGCGGAATACGGAGATACTTATGGCAGAACGGGCGAGTCTGGTCTTTCACAATAAAATGATAGACGGAACTGCTATTAAACGACTTATTAGCAGGTTAATAGATCACTTCGGAATGGCATATACATCACACATCCTGGATCAAGTAAAGACCCTGGGTTTCCAGCAAGCCACTGCTACATCTATTTCATTAGGCATTGATGATCTTTTAACGATACCTTCGAAGCGATGGCTAGTCCAAGATGCTGAACAACAAAGTCTTATTTTGGAAAAACACCATCATTATGGGAATGTCCACGCGATAGAAAAACTACGTCAATCCATTGAGATATGGTATGCTACAAGTGAATATTTGCGACAAGAAATGAATCCTAATTTTAGGATGACTGATCCCTTTAATCCAGTCCATATAATGTCTTTTTCGGGAGCTAGAGGAAATGCATCTCAAGTACACCAATTGGTGGGTATGAGAGGATTAATGTCTGATCCCCTGGGTCAAATGATTGATTTACCCATTCAAAGCAATTTACGCGAAGGACTTTCTTTAACAGAATATATCATTTCTTGCTATGGAGCCCGCAAGGGAGTTGTGGATACCGCTGTACGAACATCAGATGCTGGATATCTTACGCGCAGACTTGTTGAAGTAGTTCAACACATTGTTGTACGTAGAACAGATTGTGGCACCATCCGAGGAATTTCTGTGAGTCCTCAAAAAAAAAAAAGGATGCTGTCGGAAAGGGTTTTTAGCCAAACATTAATTGGTCGTATATTAGCAGACGATATATATATGGGTCCGCGATGCATCGCCATTAGAAATCAAGATATTGGGATTGGACTTGTTAATCGACTCAGAACCTTTCGAACACAAGCAATATCTATTCGAACCCCCTTTACTTGTAGGAGTACATCTTGGATCTGTCGATTATGCTATGGTCGGAGTCCGACTCATGGTGACCTGGTTGAATTGGGGGAAGCCGTAGGTATTATTTCGGGTCAATCTATTGGGGAACCGGGGACTCAACTAACATTAAGAACTTTTCATACCGGTGGCGTATTTACAGGGGGCACTGCAGAACATGTACGAGCCCCTTCTAATGGGAAAATAAAATTCAACGAGGATTTGGTTCATCCCACGCGCACACGTCACGGGCATCCTGCTTTTCTATGTTCGATCGATTTGGATGTAATTATTGAGAGTCACGATATTATGCATAATGTGACTATTCCACCAAAAAGTTTTCTTTTAGTTCAAAATAATCAATATGTCGAATCGGAACAAGTGATTGCTGAGATTCAGGCGGGAGCATACACTTTGAATTTTAAAGAGAGGTTTCGAAAACATATCTATTCTGATTCAGAGGGAGAAATGCACTGGAGTACTGATGTGTACCATGCACCTGAATTTACATATAGTAACGTACACCTCTTGCCAAAAACAAGTCATTTATGGATATTATCGGGGGGTTCATGCAGATCTAATGTAGTTGCTTTTTCACTCTACAGGGATCAAGATCAAATGAATATTAATTCTCTTTCTCTTTATGTCGAACGAAGAGAGATTTCTAGCCTCTCGCTCTCGGTGAATAATGATCAAGCGAGACACAAATTATTTCGTTCTGATTTTTCTGCTAAAAAAGAAGTTGGAATTCGTGAGATGTCTTATTTTTCGGGATTTAATAGAATCATAGGTACTGGTCATTGTAATCTCATACATCCCGCAATTCTCCACGCGAATTCGGATTTATTGGCAAAAAGGCAAAGAAATCGATTTCTTATTCCATTCCACTCGATTCAAGAACAAGAGAAAGAGCTAATGCCCCATTCAGGTATCTCGATTGAAATACCCATAGGGGGTATTTTCCGTCGAAATAGTATTCTTGCTTATTTCGACGATCCTCGATACAGAAGAAAGAGTTCCGGAATTACTAAATATGGGACTCTGGGGGCGTATTCAATCCTCAAAAAAGAGGACTTGATTGAGTATCGAGGACTCAAAAAAATTAAGACAAAATACCAAATGGAAATAGATCGCCTTTTTTTCATTCCCGAGGAAGTGCATATTTTTCCCGAATCTTCTTACCTAAAGGTACGGAATAATAGTATCATTGGAGTAGATACACGAATCACTTTAAATATAAGAAGCCGCGCGGGCGGATTGGTCCGAATGGAGAGAAAAAAGGGGGGGATTGAACTAAAAATATTTTCGGGAGATACCCATTTTCCCGGAGAGATAGATAAGATATCCCGACACAGTGGTATCTTGATACCGCCAGACAGGGAAAAAAAAGAACTTAAGGAAGCCACTAAGGAATCAAAAAAATTGAAAAAATGGATCTATGTTCAACGGGTCACACCTACCAAAAAAAAGTATTTTGTTTTGGTTCGACCCGTAGTCACATATGAAATAGCAGACGGTATAAATTTAGCAACACTCTTCCCCCAGGATCCCCTGCGGGAAAAGGATAATATGCAATTTAGAGTTGTCAATTATGTCCTTTATGGGAACGGCAAAGCTGCTCGGGGAATTCCTGATACAAGTATTCAATTAGTTCGGACGTGTTTAGTGTTGAATTGGGACCAAGACAAAAAAAGTTCTTCTGTCGAAGAGGTTTGTGCTTCCTTTGTTGAAGTACGTACAAATGGTCTGATGCGCGATTTCTTAAGAATCGACTTAGTAAAATCCCAAATTGCATATATCAGAAAAAGGAATTATCCGTCAGGCTCAGGATTGATCTCTAATAAAGGTTCTGTTCGCACCAATAGCAATCCGTTTTATTCCGTTTTTGGCAAGGCGGGGGTTGAACAATCACTTAGCCAAAATCAAGGAACTGTTCGTACGTTGTTGAATAGAAATAAGGAATGCCAATCTTTGATAATTTTGTCATCATCTAATTATTTTCGAATGGGTCCATTGAACGATGTAAAATATCCCAATGTGATAAAACAATCAATTCCAATTCAAAAGGATTCTCTAACTCCAATTAGGAATTCGTTGGGACCTTTAGGAACAGTCCTTCAAATTGCGAATTTTTATTCATTTTACTATTTAATAACTCATAATCATCGCTCGGTAACTAAATATTTGAAACTTGACAATTTAAAACAGCCTTGTCAAGTACTTAACTATTATTTAATGGTAATGGATGAAAAAGGGGAAATTTATAATCCTGATACAGACAGGAAGATCATTTTGAATCCATTTAATTTGAATTGGTATTTTCTCCATCATAATTATTGTGAGGAAATGTCCCCGATAATGAGTCTTGGGCAGTTTCTTTGTGAAAATGTATGTATAACCAAAAACGGACCACACCTAAAATCGGGTCAAGTTTTAATTGTTAAAGTTAACTCTGTAATAATACGATCAGCTAAGCCTTATTTGGCTACTCCTGGAGCAACTGTTCATGGGCATTATGGGGAAATCCTTTACGAAGGGGATACATTAGTTACATTTATATATGAAAAATCGAGATCCGGTGATATAACGCAGGGTCTTCCAAAAGTAGAACAAGTGTTAGAAGTGCGTTCGCTTGATTCAATATCGATGAACCTAGAAAAGAGAGTTGAGGGTTGGAACGGGCGTATAACAAGAATTCTTGGGATTCCTTGGGGATTCTTGATTGGTGCTGAGCTAACTATAGTGCAAAGTCGTATCTCTTTGGTTAATAAGATCCAAAGGGTTTATCGATCGCAGGGGGTGCAGATCCATAATAGGCATATAGAAATTATTGTACGTCAAATAACATCAAAAGTCTTGGTTTCAGAAGATGGAATGTCGAATCTTTTTTTACCCGGCGAACTGATTGGATTGTTACGAGCGGAACGAACGGGACGCGCTTTGGAAGAAGTGATCTGTTATCGAGCTATCTTATTGGGAATAACGAGAGCATCTCTGAATACTCAAAGTTTTATATCCGAAGCAAGTTTTCAAGAAACCACACGCGTTTTAGCAAAAGCGGCTCTCCGAGGTCGTATCGATTGGTTGAAAGGACTGAAGGAAAACGTTGTTCTGGGGGGGATAATACCCGTTGGTACCGGATTCAAAGGATTAGTGCACTGTTCAAGGCAGCATAACACCATTCTTTTGGAAAGACAAAAACAAACAGGGAATTTATTCGGGGGGGAAATGAGAGATATTTTCTTACACCACAGACAATTATTTGACTCTTGCATTTCAACGACTTTCCATGATACATCAGAGTAATTGCTTAGAGGGTTTAATGAGTCCTAGGAGTGTATTCTTTTAACTATTTGCGATCGTTTTATTTCTTAATGGTAAGAAAAAGGGATAATAATGAATAGGAAGTAATGAATGGCCTGGGTCGTGTATCAACGGGCAATCCCTGGTAGAAGAGAAGGTTCCCTCGGAACAATTATTTATTTCAGGGCGCCTCGTCTCTTAAAAAAAAAAGAGGAAGTGGGGGAGAAATGGCAAGAAGATATTGGAACATCCATTTGGAAGAGATGATGGAAGCAGGAATTCATTTTGGTCATGGTACTCGGAAATGGAATCCTAGAATGGCACCTTATATATCTGCAAAACACAAAGGTATTCATATTACAAATCTTACTCGAACTGCTCGTTTTTTATCAGAAGCTTGTGATTTAGTTTTTGATGCAGCAAGTAGGGGAAAACTATTCTTAATTGTTGGTACTAAAAAGAAAGCTGCTGATTCAGTCGCCCGAGCTGCACTAAAGACTCGGTGTCATTATGTTAATAAAAAATGGCTCGGTGGTATGTTAACGAATTGGTCCACCACAGAAACGAGACTTCACAAGTTCAGGGATTTGAGAACGGAACAAAAAAGGGGGAGACTTGACAGTCTTCCCAAAAGGGATGCCGCTATTTTGAAAAGACAATTATCACGCCTGCAAGCGTACCTGGGTGGGATTAAATATATGACGAGGGTACCCGATATTGTAATCATCATTGATCAGCATGAAGAATATAGGGCTCTTCGAGAATGTATCACTTTGGGAATTCCAACAATTTGTTTAATCGATACAAATTGTGACCCCGATCTCGCGGATATTTCCATTCCAGCAAACGATGACGCTATAGCTTCAATCCGATTAATTCTTAACAAATTAGTATTCGCAATTTGTGAGGGTCGCTCTAGCTATATACGAAATCGTTGATTAATAATAAGACAAATAAATGGTTTTGGTAACTCCATGGATTTATGGCTTGGGTACTATTCCTGAATCGCACAAAAGAAAAGAAACAAAAACGGGTGGATATTATGTAATTTGCGGGTATTCAAAATATACAATTCAAGTAGACAAGTCGAAAAGAAGATGGTTGAATCAAAATAATTCCTTTTGAATTTCTATTTCGGTCAGAGGGCAATATGAATGTTCTATCATGTTCTATCAACACACTAAAGGGGTTATACGATATATCCGGTGTGGAAGTAGGCCAACATTTCTATTGGCAAATAGGCGGGTTCCAAGTCCATGCCCAAGTACTTATTACTTCTTGGGTTGTAATTGCTATCTTATTAGGTTCAGCCTTTATAGCCGTTCGGAATCCACAAACCGTTCCGACTGCCGGTCAAAATTTCTTCGAATATGTCCTTGAATTCATTCGAGACGTGAGCAAAACTCAGATTGGAGAAGAATATGGCCCATGGGTTCCCTTTATTGGAACTATGTTTCTTTTTATTTTTGTTTCGAATTGGTCAGGTGCTCTTTTACCTTGGAAAATCATAGAGTTACCTCATGGGGAGTTAGCCGCACCCACGAATGATATAAATACTACCGTTGCTTTAGCTTTGCTCACGTCAATAGCATACTTCTATGCAGGTCTTTCCAAAAAGGGATTAGGTTATTTCAGTAAATACATTCAACCGACTCCAATTCTTTTACCCATTAACATTTTAGAAGATTTCACAAAACCCTTATCACTTAGTTTTCGACTTTTCGGGAATATATTAGCCGATGAATTAGTAGTTGTTGTTCTTGTTTCTTTAGTCCCTTTAGTGGTTCCTATACCTGTCATGTTCCTTGGATTATTTACAAGCGGTATTCAAGCTCTTATTTTTGCAACTTTAGCTGCGGCTTATATAGGCGAATCTATGGAGGGACATCATTGACTCGTTTTCGAAATTGTCTTTTTTTTTGTAGCTTAGAACAAGGCAATCTATGCGTAACTCAAGATAATGGACTTAGGAAACATACATATACAAACATAAATCGACAAATACAGAATATACGACCAAGAGTCGTATAAACAAAAATTACGATATTGGGGAATTTTAGAAAAAGATCCTTTCGATCTCTTTCCTAAAATCCCTCTTTGGCCTGATTATATCATACCCCCCGCCAACTAAAATCCTCTTTATATTGTTTTGTTCATTTTTGTTCATTCAATTCCAATATCAAATAGCAATGAATAAAAATTTTTATAGTATAACAATAACAGGCAGGTGATTAAAAAAAAGAAAAGAACGACGCTTTCTAAAAGGATTCCCCTTTTAGTTGATTTTAGTCAATTCTTCAATTCAACGATTGAAAAAAAAAAAAGAGAGTCATAAATAAAGGGGTGATTTGGCGAGGGGGACATATTTAGGTATATGGAATCAAATGCCAACTCTTGTGGATTTCTTGAAAAGGGGTTCTAGAATACGATTGACTTTAAGAGACGAATAATACTTTGAATCTAAGATATGAATAGTTGGTTTACGTTATGGAAGAAAGACATGTATATGGGATATTAGATATTGCTAGTTATATATGAACTAAAGATATATCGAATCCACCCCACTCTTGTGACTGTTGTGAATTTCGATAAGGATTCCAATAGAAATTGTTCTATTCCGTCTTTGCTTTGACTGGGAATTGAATCAATAAAAAGAAAGAGATCAAATAAAGAAAACGAACGAATAATTCAAAAAAGGGTCCCGAAAAAGGAAATGAAAGAATAAAAGTAAAAGTCGTATGGATTCACAAAAATCCTGTGTTGTGCCCGTGGATCGGAACTCAAAAAGAGATATCGAAATAGTTTTGAGTGACGGAATAATTAAGTCATAATTCATTGGAATTGGACGATTGTATCATTAACGATTTCTTTAGTTTTTCTTTATTTTAGTACGAGGAACTTATCATGAATCCACTGATTTCTGCTGCTTCCGTTATTGCCGCTGGGTTGGCTGTTGGGCTTGCTTCTATTGGACCTGGAGTTGGTCAAGGTACTGCTGCGGGTCAAGCAGTAGAGGGGATTGCGAGACAACCCGAGGCGGAGGGAAAAATACGAGGTACTTTATTGCTTAGTCTGGCTTTTATGGAAGCTTTAACAATTTATGGACTGGTTGTAGCATTAGCGCTTTTATTTGCGAATCCTTTTGTTTAATCCTATAATTTGTTTAATCCTATAAATAGGAAAGGAAATTGACTTCTTTTTTTTTTCTCTTATTTAGTAGATCTGTGTTTCGGGCTTTTTTGAATTCCATCAAGATTTAACTCCTACAATTGCAAGGAATGATTTGAGGATGAGGAATTCAAATATAAAATAAGCATACCAATTCGCTTTTTTCTTTCCCTTTCTTAGTCTAAAGGAAACCCTCTTTTTAAGGGATGTTGCAACAAACGAGGGGTTTTGCAATTGAGAGAAGTCTCGGTCCCTAATACTAAAAAGTAGCTTTCTTAGCGGGAATCTCCAATTGCCAATTCAAAGAAAGGATTTCGAAATCTCATTTTTGACTCTGTGTCGAAATAGGCAAATTGCTAAAAAAAAGACAAATAAATTCAAAAAATATATAAATATTATGTAATTACGTAGAAAAAAAAAAAAGAACGCAGTTCTTTTTTTTTAGTCTATCTAAAAGAGGAGATCATATGAAAAATGTAACCGATTCTTTCGTTTCTTTGGTTTACTGGCCATTCGCCGGGAGTTTCGGGTTTAATACCGATATTTTAGCAACAAATCCAATAAATCTAAGTGTAGTGATTGGTGTATTGATCTTTTTTGGAAAGGGAGTGTGTGCGAGTTGTTTATTTCAAGAATAGGCTGGACCCAACCAGCTGCACTTTTTTTCGTTATAACTAAGGACCAAAGGGAAAGGGGTGCATGATTCCGCGAATTACTTCTGAATCAATTTCAAATCATATTTAAGAACCATAGCATTTCGTGATTTGTTGGTAAATCTATTTTGATTCTCTATGAAACAAACCAACAATGTGGGACCATTAACATGGTTAAAGCTAAAATTTGAAGTCCAGACAAAGCACCGTACTCTTTCTACTACTATGTTTTACTATAGAATAGAAATGTTTTCAAAATGAATAATTAATAAAATTAATAATAAAAATTGGAATTTCTTTTTTTCGATATAAAACACTCATGTTGATAAAAAGATTTGAGCCTTTATAGCGGTATTAGAAATTTGCTTGGAAAATATTGGAAAAATTGGTATTTCAAACAACCCCTTTTTGTACTGAATCAATGACCTATGTATAAAGTAAGAAGAATTCTTTGGATTTGAAGAAAAAAAGAAACAACTTTGCTGACAATTATCTATTTTGATTTGGTCAGAAGAGTCCTCCAAAATTCCGGTCTTGGGTTAGGGATCGGCCGAAAGATTCTTTTTTGAATATGAATAGAGAAGAGAGAGAGGATAGGCTCATTACATTAAAAAAGATATGGGAATCCCCCCATACATAAGTAGTTGACGTAATTGAGTGTGAGAGCCAAATGAATCGAAAAATTCATGTTTGGTTCGGGAAGGGATCATGGAAGTTTTGAGATGAATGGAAAAATAATCTACTTTCATTAAGGGATTTATTAGATAATCGC